AAGGGTAAGAAAGAAAGAGGGAGATGTAAAAATAGAGAGGATTTTCGAAACGAAGGGGACTAAACATAAACATAAACAGGAACTCTTCTGGTTTGAATTTGTTGAAAAACTTCCTGTGATCCTTCTTTTTGATTATAAAGATTGGAATCGACCATTACGATACATAAAAAACAATGACAGGGATTTTAAAGGGGCTGTAAAAAGCGAAACGTCACACTATTTTTTTGATACATGCCGAAGTGATGGAAAACAAAGAATCTCTTTTACATATCCGCCCAGTTTGTCAACTTTTTTGGAAATGATACAAAGAAGAATAGACGAGTTCCCGTTCGAAAAACCATCCTATGATGAACTGTACAATCATTGGGTTTATACAAAGACCAAAAAAAAGAACAAGATAAAAAACGAATTACTTAATAGAATTAAGGCTCTAGACATGGGATTTCTTTCTCGGGATATACTTGAAAAAAGAACTAGATTGGTTAAGGATAATGATAAGACTCAAAAAAAAGACCGGCCTAATCAAAAATTATACTTGTCTCAAGAGTATGATCCTTTTTTGAACGGACCATATCGTGGAACACCCCAACAGTGGTTTTCACCTTCAATCAGAAATAAAACAAATTTTAGAAAGACAGTTAAAATAAATAAGATTCATGGTATCCTTCTTTCTGGTACTGATTACACTGATTACCAAGACTTTAAACAGAAAGAATTTGAACAGAAAATGGATACATTTTATAAAAAAGAATTTTCAACAGAAATTAATATTTTTTTCACTTTCCTCCGTAAATTTGCTACAAAAACAAGATTGAGTCTCAATTTGAAGAGCCCTTCTTTTTATAAAAAGTATAAAGACGAATTTTCAACTTTGCTACCCACAGAAATTAATATTTTTTTCACTTTCCTCCGTAAATTTGCTAGAAAAACAAGATTGAGTCTCAATTTGAAGGTCCCTTCTTTAAAAAAACATGATAAAAAAAGAAAAAAAAAATCTATTGGAATCAAAGAAATTGGTAAAAAAGTCCCTCGATGGTCATCCAAATTAATCAGCGAAATGGAAGCAGAATTTATCAACTCCGCATATGGGAGCGTGCCGAAAGAACCCCATCTTTGCTCAAGAGTACTGAAAGAAATAGTGCTATCTAAAGAGCCGAAAAATTTGGCTGATCCCTATGCGCGCCAAGACTACGCGATTTACCTAGATATATTGAATGAGCCGGATTTTGAGCGAGACCTAATCATGAGTTCTACACGCGCTCAAAGGCGGAAAGTTGTTATTTTGAAACTGCTTCACCCAAAGCCTCAGTCCCCGCTTTTTTGGGGCAGAATCAAAAGTGTCCTCGGTTATTTTTTTACTCATCCAATAAAATTTATTTTTATAAATTGGATGGGTAAAAGAACAAAATCCAAAATTTTAAATTCTACAAAAAAACAGACAAAAACAAGAGAGGAAAAAGCGAAGATCACATCCCAGGAAAAAAAAAGGGAAGAACTACTGCGGATACAAATGGAGAGCGTATGGGAAAACCTGCCATATGGACCGGGAATACGAAGTTCCTTATTACTAATGCAATCGTTTCTTAGAAAAAATATAAGTCTGCCTTTACTCATAATAGCTAAAAATATTGGCCGTTTATTATTTTTGCAAGTTCCTGAGTGGGCTGCGGATTTTCAGGAATTGAATAGAGAAAGGCATTTTCCATGCACCCATCTTGGTGTTGGACTAAACGATCAAGAGGTTTTGACCCATTTGATGGCAGAAGGTTTTGACATAAAAATCCTATATCCTTTCCGCTTGAAACCTTGGCACAGATCTAAGCTAAAAGCTCCTCGCAGAAATCGAATCAAAAAGAAAAAAAAACGAAATGTACAAAAGGAAGTGGAAGATGATTTTGGTTTTTTAACCATTTTGGGAATGGAAACTGAATACCCTTTTGGTTCTCCCCGAAAAAGATCTTCTTTGATGACTTCCTTTTTTAAACCCGTTTTAAAGAAACTAGGAAAACAAATGAAAAAAAAGAAGGCTTTTAAAGATTTTAAAATTCTAGGAGTTTTCAAAAAAGTAATATCAGAATTCTCAAAGAGAAATCAAATTCCATTAGTTAGCTCGAAAAAAATAGATGAATCAAGTGAAACTAAAAAAGATTCTATAATCAACAATCAGATAATTGAAGAATCGTTTACTCAAATTCGATCTATAGATCGGGCAAATTCTTTACAGACAGAACAAAAAATGAAGAATCTAACTGAACAAGAAATGAAGAATCTAACTGATAGAACAAGCACAATCAAAAATAAAATACAAAGACTTACAAAAGATAAAAAAAAAGAAACTTCCGGAATAAATAGTAGTACAAATTCTAATGTAGAATCACAACCACTAAAAGGGATTTGGCAAATATTAAAACGAAGAAACGCTCGATTAATCAGTCAATTCCATTATTTAAAATTACATTATTTTCTCAAAATTTTTATTGAAAAAATATACATAGATATCTTTCTACGTATCATTAATATTGCCAGAATCAATACACAACCTTTACCAGAAAAAATTATTGAGAAATACATTTCTAATAATGAAAGAAATCAAAAAAAACGAAACTTTTTTTCGGTTTCGACTATCAAAAAGGCACGTTCTAATTATACTATTAGAACTAGTAAGAAGAATTCACATATCTTTTATGACTTATCTTCCTTGTCACAAAGATATGTATTTTTAAAATTATCACAACCCCAAGCTATTAACTTGTCTAAGTTAAGATCTGCTCTTCAATATCATGGAACATCTTTTTTTCTTAAGACTGCAATAAAGGATTCTTTTGAAATACAAGGAATATTTCATTCCGAATTAAGGCATAAGAAACCTCAAAGTTATGATCAATGGAAAAACTGGTTAAGAGGCCATCCTCAATACAACTTATCTCCGATTAGATGGTCTAGATTAATACCACAAAAATGGCGAAATAGAGTCAATCAACGTTGTACAGCTGAAAATAAAGATTTTCAAAAATGGAGTTCAGATGAAAATGAAAAAGACCTATTATTTCATTACACAAATCAAAATTTGTGTAAAGTATATTCAGTACCAAATCAACAAGAGAATTTTCAAAAATACTATAGATATGGTCTTTTATCATATAAATCTATTTCTTATGAAACTAAGAAAGATTCATCTATTTATGGATCAACATTACAAGTAAATAAGAAGAAAAATCTTTCTTATAATTACACTATACACAAATTATTTAATGTTAATGGGGATATTGATCTCAATAATTTTCTAAGAAGGGCTAATATTATTGATAGTGACAAAAAGCCAGATCGAAAATATTTTGATTGGAAAATGCAAAATTTTGCTCTAAGCCAATTTGATATTGATAATGATAATAAAGCTTTTCATTATATTAAAATTCGTCAAAATCCAGAGATCAATCCACCCAATTCCAAAGAAATCTTTTTTGATTGGATAAAAATAGATAAAGAAAGACTAAGTAACCCCGAAACAAATTGGGACTGCGAACCTTGGTTCTTCCCGGAACATGTGCTACTTTATACTGCATATAAAGTGAAACCGTGGATTATACCAAGTCCACTTTTTCTTGGAAATTTGTCTTTCCCTATTAGTTTTAGTGAAACTAATAAAGAGATTCAAACTCAAAAAAATTGGGATTTTATACCCATTGAAAAAAGACTTCTTGTATCAAGGACAGGAACAGAAATTATAGAAACACCTTCTGAGGACTTGTACATGAAAATAGGTGGCGAAGCCTTTAGAGGAAGAATAAGAACCCCCGATTTAGTTCAGTATTGGCTTTTTCAATTGAAATGGTACAATTTTTTTGTGGGGGAAACAATACCCGGACTAATGCGACAATTTTCAGCCCAGCTAGAGTGGAATCTAAATTCCAAAAAAGTGAAGAAGTGGGTGATAACCTATCTGAGCAATAACCTATTGAGTATAAATCAACATCTCATTCGCTATGAAAATACACTAGAGATGGATGAACTGGGGCAACTTGAGGTAGTGATTCTCGAATCGAATCGTCTGTATCTAGGAACTTATAGCCAAATTATTATGTATCAGACCATACGCATTTCGTTGGTTGATCAAAGTAAGCAAGAAATTAATCAAAAATACCGAAACCAAAGATATCTTAGCCATCAAAGAAGAACAGGAAATAGAAAGAAAAATCATTATGATTTTCTTGTTCCCGAAACTATTTTATCATCTAGACGTCGTAGAGAGTTGAGAATTCTAATTTCTTTCAATTTAAAGAATAGGAATGGTGTGGATAAAAATCCAATACTTTGCACCGAGCCTAAGATAAGAAACTGGGGTTTATTTTTGAATAAAAGTAAACATCTTGGTAGAAATCAAAAAAAATTAATGAAATTCTTAATGAAATTAAAGTTCTTTCTTTGGCCTAATTATCGATTAGAAGATTTAGCTTGTATGAATCGTTATTGGTTTGATACCAATAATGGGAGTCGTTTCAGCATGTTAAGGATATATATGTATCCACGATTCAAAATTCGTTGACGGTACATTCTTTCTCTATATTCCCTTGTATCAAGCTTTCAAAGGTCTCATTCAAGACTTACTCGAACAATACCCTATAATTCTAATTATAGGGTATTATGAAAGGAAATAAAACGGCGTAACATATGCCTTGTCTTCCATCCCAGTTTCATATAAAATGCTACGATACTAAGTCAATGACGTATCAATTAGATCTACAAATGCATCAAGGAAATCTTCGTAATTTTAGGTTTCAGTTATTCACTTTTGTGAGTGTAAAAACCCTCTTTTTATATCCCTATCCGAATCAAATTCAAAATTGGATTGATTCATATTAATTGATAAAATAAGCAATCCATAAAGAAATTCAAATTCTTGTGTATACTACATTAAAATAGCCGGTATTATTATTACTGATCAATCAAATTCATATCTGTTCTGTAAAAGGGGGAGGGGGAAATTCTTTTATGCTAAAAGATGCATTCGTTTCAATTATTTTGCAAGAGGAAAACAAAGAAAACAGAGGATCCGCTGAATTTCAAGTAGTTAATTTCACCAATAAGATACGGAAACTTACTTTACATTTGAAATTGCACAAAAAGGACTATTCGTCTCAGAGAGGCCTGCTAAAAATTCTGGGAAAACGTCAACGGCTGCTGACTTATTTGTCAAACAAAAACAGAATACGTTATAAAGAATTAATTGGTCAGTTGAATATTCGAGAAACAAAAAACAAAAGCTGATTAATTTGAAGAGTTGGTTTGAATTATTCGCTTCAATTGTAATGAACTTCTTTTCGCTTTCAGTAATTCATGGAAGAATGAATCGGGAAAAAACCTATGACTACGCCAGTTACAAGAAAAGACCTCATGATAGTCAATATGGGTCCTCACCACCCATCAATGCATGGTGTTCTTCGACTCATTGTTACTCTAGATGGAGAAGATGTTATTGACTGTGAACCAGTATTGGGTTATTTACATAGAGGTATGGAAAAAATTGCGGAAAACCGAACAATTATACAATATTTGCCTTATGTAACACGTTGGGATTATTTAGCTACTATGTTCACAGAAGCAATAACTGTAAATGCACCGGAGCAGTTAGGCAATATTCAAGTACCTAAAAGGGCCAGCTATATCAGAGTCATTATGCTGGAGTTAAGTCGTATAGCTTCGCATTTGTTATGGCTCGGCCCTTTTATGGCAGATATTGGGGCACAGACCCCTTTCTTCTATATTTTTCGAGAAAGAGAATTGATATATGACCTATTCGAAGCTGCCACCGGTATGCGAATGATGCATAATTTTTTTCGTATCGGAGGGGTAGCTGCTGATTTACCCCATGGATGGATAGATAAATGTTTGGATTTTTGCGATTATTTTTTAACAGAGGTTGCTGAATATCAAAATCTTATTACACGCAATCCTATTTTTTTAAAACGAGTTGAAGGAGTAGGCATTATTGGCGGAAAGGAGGCAATAAATTGGGGTTTATCGGGACCAATGCTACGAGCTTCCGGAATACAATGGGATCTTCGTAAAGTTGATCAGTATGAGTGTTACGACGAGTTCGATTGGGAAGTCCAATGGCAAAAAGAGGGGGATTCATTAGCTCGTTATTTAGTACGAATCAATGAAATGGCAGAATCCATAAAAATGATTCAACAGGCTCTAGAAGGAATTCCGGGGGGGCCCTATGAGAATTTAGAAATCCGACGCTTTGATACACTAAGAGATCCAAAATGGAATGATTTTGACTATCGATTTATTAGTAAAAAACCTTCTCCGACTTTTGAATTGTCGAAGCAAGAACTTTATGTGAGAGTTGAAGCCCCAAAAGGAGAGTTGGGAATTTTTCTGATAGGAGATAAGAGTGTTTTTCCTTGGAGATGGAAAATCCGACCACCGGGTTTTATCAATTTGCAAATTCTTCCTCAGCTAGTTAAAAGAATGAAATTGGCTGATATTATGACGATATTAGGTAGCATAGATATCATTATGGGAGAAGTTGATCGTTAAAATGATAATTGATACAACAGAAGTACAAGCTATCAATTCTTTTTCGAGATTGGAATCCTTAAAAGAAGTCGATGGGATCATATGGATGCTTGTTCCTATTTTCAGTCTTGTATTAGGAATCACAATAGGTGTACTAGTAATTGTTTGGTTAGAAAGAGAAATATCTGCAGGGATACAACAACGTATTGGACCTGAATACGCCGGTCCTTTTGGAATTCTTCAAGCTCTAGCAGATGGTACAAAATTACTTTTCAAAGAGAATCTTCTGCCATCTCGAGGAGATATTCGTTTATTCAGTATCGGACCATCCATCGCAGTCATATCGATTCTACTAAGTTATTTAGTAATTCCTTTTGGCTATCATCTTGTTCTAGCTGATCTCAGTATCGGTGTTTTTTTATGGATTTCAATTTCAAGTATTGCTCCCATTGGACTTCTTATGTCAGGATATGGATCAAATAATAAATATTCCTTTTTAGGCGGTTTACGAGCTGCTGCTCAATCAATTAGTTATGAAATCCCATTAACTCTATGTGTGTTATCAATATCTCTACGTGTGATTCGTTGAGACATAAAATTGACCCTACTTCTTTTCTTTCTAGAAAGGGCCTTTGCTGAGTTGAATATATATTTTTCTTTTTGATTCATCATTCGGGTTGATGAACTAAACCAGATAGTTATATGAGTGAAAGAAACAGCTTCTAAATTTGCAGTAAAAAGATTGAATCTCATTTTCTATGTACAAGAGTGAAGTGAAAGTAAACATAAACATTAGAAGCTGTTTACCCCAAGATTGGTTAATTAGTGATCATAGCTTGAAGCGGGTGCACAAGATCAACTATATGGGTTTTTTACTATCTATTACCATACATGTATTACCCTAACGGCGGATTCGCAAAAGAGGTGGATAGTTAGGAACACCAAGGTACACAAAGGATTCGTAATAGAGATTATGTA